ATGGCATTTTCCTTTGACCTAATTTTTTTTTTCTCCTTATCATTCAGGAAAGACAAGAAAATTTCAGGGTAGCACGCATTCTCTAGAATTTCTCTTAGATTCGAACCCATAGCTAATGATAGAACTAGAATAGATATTTTCTGTTTCCTACTCACACGAGCCCATATCCTTGTTTTTCTATCAATCTCTAATTCTACTCTTCCCCCCCAATCTGATATTATGGTGCCGGTATAGATCGAAATTCCGTTATAGTCCAATTCTGACCGATAATAAATACCAGGGCTTTGCAATATTTGATTGATCACAATTCTATATATTCCATTTACTATAGAAGTTCCCAGGGAATTCATTAGAGGAATGTTTCCAATAAAAATTGTTTGTTCTTGCATATCCCTACGTGTTTTCCAAATTAATCCCGCGGATATATATAATTCAGAAGAATATGTGAGTGATTCATATACAGCATCTCTTTCTTTTATCAAAGGTTCTACTAATTGATATGTTTCCACAAATAATTCAAATTCAATTTCTTGATCTGTATCTTCAATTTTTGGAAACTTATAAAGCTCTTCTGTTAAGCCCTGATCAACGAACCTACAAAATCCTTCCAATTGTATCTGATTAAATCCAGGTATTGTAGACATTCCCTCATTTCCATTCCCGAGCATTTTTAATTTCGCATTTATTGAAAAAAATCCCATTATTGGACCCTTTTTTTTTCATCCAATTCCTATTAGATTAGATGGATCGATCTAGCAATGATGGAATTTCTATTCTGTTTACAGAATTACATAAAATTTATCTAACTCCATATATAAATATGGAATGTATGAAATACGTATGAACGGAAGAATAAAGAGAATTTTATAATCAAATTGGAATTTGCACCAAATACAACTAAAAAGGAATTGAGAAACTCCACTCTATTTAAACTTATGGTAGGGGTTTTTGTATAGAATAGTAACAAAAAGTGATTCAATTTCTACCATTATTATGATATTCCAATACGATTGCATAGTGGTAAAGGTAAAATAAAAGAATTCGGAATTGGATCTGGTAGATGAAGCAAAGGACCAATAATCAGAAACAATATAAAGTTGATTTTTTATCACTTAGCTTTTTCCATGGATTTCATTGTTCAGTTCAAAAAAAAAAAAGATTCCGATAAATTTTGATTTTTTTTTTATATATTTTTTTAATAAAAAAAAGTTCATATAATACGATTGAACTGCGTAAGAAGGCTTAATAGGCAGATATAACTATCTATATATACGTCTCTCTCCTTTTATTACAGTTTTGTTCTGGCCAACACATGTTGTATTTCTATTCAATGAAAAATGAAATAGAAACTTTCCTATACGAATCATAGACAGATAAGATATCCGATTAAATATCTGTGTAAGAATCTATATTCTGGGGTTTACATATACTCATACTTGTTGTTATAATTGAAGAAGGTTTTTTTATTGAAAAGAATCAATACTGATCAGTTACATATCAATTTTGCTTTTCTTAATTTTCTTATATGTATATCATTAAAAAAGAAAATTTTATATTCCAATCTAAGAATCGTTCATAAAATCACAATCAATAGTTAAGGGTTCCAATTTGTCCTGAATTTTGGCTTTTGTTTTATGCTTACTCTTTTGTTTTATGCTTCAAAATTTCCCTTGGGTTTTTTATTTCAATAGAAAGGGGAAAGAATTTAGCTAGTGTGTGTTTTGAGATACTATACAAAAATTAATCGAAACGAGGGATCTAATCCAAAAAAGGAATCTTTTAGGAAAGAAATGAATAATTAAAAAAAAAAATGGCATTCAAGATACAAATAAAAAAAGGGAGGGATATTTTCATCTATTTTGTATCGCCTTGGCGGCATGGCCGAGTGGTAAGGCGGGGGACTGCAAATCCTTTTTCCCCGGTTCAAATCCGGGTGTCGCCTGATCAACAAAAGACACGAAATACCTTATTCCGTTCTGATATAACTTGTCAAATTTGTCCTCAAAGAGGCACGCGGAGAAAAAGGACCCTTGAAACCTCCAAGGTGTCGTTGCATATTTTATTTGTACTTAATGTTCCCGATTCAACTAGCAATCATATAAAAACTTTTTGACAGAATCCTTTTTTTGACTCTGCGCCAGTGATTCCACTATTATTAATGAATAATGGAATGAACAATAATGAAAATTCCTTCATATTCATAGAGATAGGGGACCTAATTCACATGGATATAGTAAGTCTCGCTTGGGCTGCTTTAATGGTAGTCTTTACATTTTCCCTTTCACTCGTAGTATGGGGAAGAAGTGGGTTCTAGAGGTACTACTAAGTGAGTTGAGAAATCAAACTCTATCAATTGTTTGATAGAGCGTTCTGCAAAGACAATTTAACTATTAAATTTGGAAATGAAGTGACTTCGATTACTAATTCAATTTCTAAATTCGTACAAATAATTTAGAAATTGAATTAGTAAGAATATCTTCATTTCCAAATTATATTGGATGAAGAGTAATCTATTCTATGAATAATATATGAATAATACCCTTTTAATCATAATTTAATAATCATAATTAAACAAATATTTCAATGATTCTCGTGTTCCTATTTCGTTCGAAAGTAAAAAGAATAGAAACGATAGAAGATTTATTCTAACCCAATCCTTCCTCTATTTTCTATTTCGATAAACCACTTCTTGTCAGAGTTTTATATCGAAAAATGAGGAAGAGTGGAATCCTTTTTTCTTATTATTTGTTTGCCTTTTTCCTGCTCAAAAAGAAAGTAGTTCTTTTATTAGTTATTATTCTTTTATTAGTTATTAATAGTTATTAAATTAAGTGAATTCTCTATGGGAACTAAGATAGACATGGTGGTTATCCAAGGAGATACTACATGTTGTACTAAGATATTTTCTTGGACAAGTCACATATTGCGCACTTAGTGCTTAGGTTGTATTTGTTTTATTATTTTAAATAACTTGACTTATGCTATACTTTATTGACTTGACGCATTTCATATCATGATTCGAAAGTTAAAAAGCGGTAGGGTTTCCTAATCCTTTTCGTCGAAATCTTACAAAGTTTTTATAGAACTCTTTTTCTTAGATGATTTGTCAACTGCTCAATCAATTCCCTCTTCGGAATGCTAAAAAAAGATTTCTTGATATTCTTTTATTAATATATATTAATATATGCACAGACTATTCCTTTTTTCCTTTTCCTTAATTTTATTCTTTCGGTTTAAAAATAATAAGAAAGCAAGGGACTAGAATAATAAGAGTTGCCTTTCGACTATTTGAGATTAATTGGAATCAAAAATAGATAAAGAAAGGAAACCGAATTGGGACATTATGTGCATTACATATAGATAATTGATATCTAGAGATATGAAGAGAATCTTCTAGATTGATCTAAATTAAACCTATATCTTTATATGGTACAACTTTATAGACTAGAATAACAAAAATAGATAGTATGGTAGAAAGAGATCTCTTTCTACCATACTATTGGATCTCATAGAATACTGCCGATTCTAGTCCACTGATTTCATCTAAGACAAGAAATTGGAATCCTTTTCATTTGATTTCTGCCGTCATTGAGTAAGAACTAAAAAGTCAAGTTTCATTCAAATTAATCAGTTTGACTAACCGTTTTTACGTATATTATAAGTAAAAAAGCAGTAGGAACTAGAATGAAGAGTGCAGTAGCAATAAATGCAAGAATATTTACTTCCATAATCTCATCGGTTCTTTACTTCGAAAATAACTCGGGATTTAATCCCATAGAGATGATAAATCTTTCGCCTGTAAATTCAATAGGATGACTTCCATCTCGATGATATCGAATCGTATCAATATCATGAATAACAATATCTGAGCTATCAAATCGATTCATCGTCGAGAATTGAATAGTATAACATAGAAAGATAGTTTATCCATACCGAATCAAAAAATAGATTCCTGATCCAATCAATAATTTCTTTACGATAATTTCTTTTCTTTATTTTCATTTCTCATTCGTTTCCATTCTTTCTTTTCTATAAAACTCTCGCCGCCTCTGTACAATCATTTGACAAAGTATCATTTAACCCCCCTTCCTCTTACATTGGTAACAAACCCAAACAAACAATAGAAGCAAAATGGAGAAAAGGGGATTAAGTTCTAAACTTCTTTTTTTTAATGGCTAATTTTATTGAAAAACAAAAAAGTGTGATAAAGACAAGTCCGATTACAGCAAAAAAAAGATCGAATATTCTACCAAATTCAAATTTCTTTTTTTAGAGTTTGCTTTTTCTTCGGCAGAAATTCTTAACTTAAAAAACTAAAAAAAGATTATTCATTCCTTCTCTAAGATCTAAAAGAGGTGAGATTCTTATTTTATCTTTATTTTTTATTAAAATCCTCTTTCCTTAGATTAGGAATGGGATACAATTAATATATCAAAACTTCAATGTGCCATGTGAATGAGATAGATTGTTTCAAATTGAAATTAGTAATTGAAGTTATACAAAATCGGAGAAAAAAGAAGATATTTTTCAGATTAACAGGATTTTATCAAAGCAATTAAATTCATTTTGTAGCGTACAAATAGAAATTTCATTTTTTTATGTGCTACTGGAAAGATATGGTACTCGATTCGATTCTATTACACAGATCGGGAGTAATCGAAAAAGCCAAACTCAGCACGGTATCTCTTTGCATCCTGAATATGAGCCTACCGATAATTGTACTAATCCACACATATCTCTATTAATCGCTACTAGTTGAAGAAATGAAAATTCCCCTATTTGTATTTACTTTGATGAGAAATAAAAAAAGAAAATAGCCATTCTATCTCTATATAACAAAATAACAAGGATTTTCCTGGGGAATGCAATTTTGCTCTTTGTCTCCCTTTCACAGAAAATGGAGAAATGAATTGATGTATTTTTTATTGGCTAATTGGATTTTGATCCGTCGGGACTGACGGGGCTCGAACCCGCAGCTTCCGCCTTGACAGGGCGGTGCTCTGACCAATTGAACTACAATCCCAGGAAAATGAAAAAAAAAGTGTACAACATAAATATTCTTATGATTTCATTCAAACTCCCCTTCTATTTAGATTTTAGATTGGAATCTCTGTGTTGTAACAAGGACGCGAATGGTATATTGATACCCACATAGATATACACTTTAGTGAAAATGGAAGGGATTACTAGTGATCTTTTCCTTATTTCAAATCACAATCGATTAATAATCAATTTGTCTTTACATTACTCTTTTTCTTAGACTTTATACTTATAAATCCTGAGATGAATCTAGATCATTAGCAAGAGCAGAATTTGCGGAAAAAAAAAATAAAGCAAATCAAATAAGAGATATATCCGAAATTTGGACTTTTTCTGTATCGGGTATTTCGAGAGAACAAAGAGGGTATTTCATTCCATGGCGGATCAGTGAATTATTGGGCCGAGCTGGATTTGAACCAGCGTAGACATATTGCCAACGAATTTACAGTCCGTCCCCATTAACCGCTCGGGCATCGACCCAGGAAGAATCCGTTCCAGACTTATTAATAATCCATGCTCAACTTCCTTTCGTAATACCCTACCCCCAGGGGAAGTCGAATCCCCGCTGCCTCCTTGAAAGAGAGATGTCCTGAACCGCTAGACGATGGGGGCGCATGTGCCCGACCTCAGCATACTATGCTCATAGTATGAACAATTTTTTCAAATTGTCAATATAACGAAATGGTATGACTTGACTAGATTCAAAAGATTTTTCCGTCTTTCATGATTTCAGACAATATTTTATTTTGATTCGTCATTTATGAATCATTCATTCTAATCATTATTATCCGTTTTAATTATCTATTTTGTTTTGATTCAATTATATATTTTATTTTGATTATCAATTATATAAATAAAATAAAAAAAAAAGAAATATTTATTATATTTATATGGATACATAATAAAAAATGCTGATTTTTCATTTTAAATATATATTAATAAAAAATTTTATTAAAAATAGAAAATATAGAAGAAACCATAGAATATAAGAATAGAAATAATATGAAAGATTTTTTCAGTAAAAGATGGGTCTTCCAGAAAGGTTAAGCCTCTTTTCTTACGCTTTCATTCATTTCTCTTGCACACACTAAACCAGTAAATTAACAGATTCAAAATCTGTAATAGAGGGATAAGCATCAACAAGTTATCCAATTTTTTCTAAGAATTGGGTTTCAGGGGACAAATGGAATCTGTTCATCAGGATTCAATGAAATATCTTGGTCTTGAGTCTATCTTGAATTGGTAGGTACATGCATCAATTAAATGAATTTGATTATGATTATGATGGTCAATTCAATTAGGTTCAGTTTTAAAACAATTCATTGCGTTCATATTTATCAAATTGAATCCATTCAAATTGAATCCCTTTTTTTTATCTATATTCAGTGGTTTAATCTATATTCACTAAGTAAATCATAAATTTCATTTATGAATGAATTATTATGAGCCTACTCCATCTATATATTAATCTATATATTATAATCTATTTACTTTACATAAATTTGATCTATAATCTATTTCTATAAATATACCCTATCCGGATAGTAACTCATTTAGGAATTGAATTAAATGGGGCCCTTTTAACTCAGTGGTAGAGTAACGCCATGGTAAGGCGTAAGTCATCGGTTCAAATCCGATAAGGGGCTTTGGCCTTTTTTTCATAAAACTCCATCGATAGTATTCCTGTTTAAGGGACAAATAGAGATCTTGTTGACATTTTTAAGCAAAAAAGAAAAAGTAAGAAACTCTATAATGAGTTCTAAAATGAAATTAGAAAATTATACTAAGTAATAATAAGGATAAAAGGTTATCTTTATAGTGATTGAGAGTAATAATCATTTCCAGTATAATGCTATATATAATATAGTTTATATATTAATTTAGTTTTAAATTTAAAGTAAAGTTGAGCATTTGTTTAACACTTGTTTATTATATTAAAATGAATAATGATAAATTGGGTCTAAAATCGCCAAATTTTCCTATTTTACATTATTCCAATCAAAGCAATTGTAAAAATTAGATTAGAAATCAATAAAATAAAAAGTAAGTGAACCTAACCCATTGAATCATGATTCTATCCACTATTCTGATATATAAAACTTGATATAGATGAAATTGTAACAGTAATAGTAGATCCCGCTTTTTTATTTCATTTTCATATTTCTTTGAACTCCAAAAAATCTGTCGATATTTCTGATTAAATCTTCTTGTTCCTAGTTATTCTATACTATCAGAATAGATTATTCTTCCTTTCCTCCCCAGAAGATTTTATTTGAAGTCACAACATAAGATATATAAGAGAGATTTTAAATATCGTTCTTTGATTCCAGAACCCAAGATCCATTTATATCGCCACTTATATAAGATTTCTATATAATAAGATTTATACCTATCAGATCATGGCTTCGTGTACCAAATATTTCCATATCGATGCATACAATATTTTTATTCCGACAATGT